TTTTTCCCGTCCTTGCCTTGTATTCTATTCCTTTTTATTTGTATGCTTATTTTCTATAATTAGGAATGGTATACAAGTAATGAGTTTCAGACATCCCGCAAAATAAAAAAGAGTATAAAAAAAACAAATAAAAGACTTATAGAAATAGGATTTTTTGAATCATATATCATTCTATTGATCAACAAGAATTTGGCACTTTTACCAACTTTATTTTAAGTAATCTCTAGATCTAGAAATTCATTTCGTACAACTGAACCTTTTCAAACTGTTTCTTTTTAAGAACCAAAAAGATTTGTGCCAAAATCACAGATGCCAAGAATAACAGAAGGCCTTGGACTCGTAATGGATCTTGAAGCACTATTTCTGCGTCTCCCTGACCAAAACCTCCTACATTTGGATTACTTGTTAATGGTTGATCAAGCTTGATGGATTCACCTTCTGAAACAAGAAGTTCTGGTCCTGGAGGTATAATATCAACCACTTGACGTCCTTCTGAAGCATCAACTATGGTTATTTCATATCCCCCCTTTTCTTTACGTGCTATTCTGCTTACTATACCAGCAGATGTAGCATTATAAACTGTATTGTTACTCTTGCTACCATCAGGATAAATCTGACCCCTTCCCCTGTTCCCACCTACATATATGGGATATTTTAAGAAGTGAACGTCTTTTTTCGTAGCAGGGTCGGGGGAAAGAATAGGAAATACGATTTCACTATATTTCTGACCGGGAACAGGACCTATCACAAGAATATTTCTTTTATTAGGACGATAACACTGAAAAGAAAGATTGCCCATCTTTTCTTTCATTTCGGGAGAAATACGATCGGGGGGGGCTAATTCGAATCCCTCAGGTAAAATAAGAACAGCTCCTACATTCAAAGCTCCCTTTTTACCATTAGCAAGAACTTGTTTAAGTTGCATATCATAAGGAATTCGAACAACTGCTTCAAATACAGTATCAGGAAGCACAGCTTGCGGAACTTCAATATCCACGGGCTTATTAGCTAAATGGCAATTGGCACATACAATTCGCCCAGTTGCTTCTCGTGGATTTTCATAACCCTGCTGCGCAAAAATGGGATATGCATTTGAAATAGATGCTCGAGTTATTGCATATATCATGATCGATACATAAATGGATCGAGTCATCTGTTCTTTTACCCAAGAAAAAGTCTTTCTATTTTGCATGGTCCAATCATTGATCCCCGGAATTTCTACAATAAATTTGATAGGTAACTAGTAGAATTCCCTATCCACAAGTTTGCCATTGTATTGATTGTACTGAAAGAATTGTACTGGTGGAATATAGTATGAATACCTTGAATGGAAAAGGTAGAAGTATAAAGAATAAGTAAGATGAAAAAGGATTTCTTTATACATGAAGAAAGATTCTGATTTGATTGATATCAAAAGATCTAATGAATTATTCATTCATTGAATGATAAATTACTACAAGCGAAGGAGATACACGATTTAAAAAATGGAAGATCCAATATTTCACAATTGTATCTAGAATCACTGGAAAAGTGGAAACAAGACCAGATATAATCTGATCATTCTGAGCCAATCCAAAATCGTTGTAGATCGAACCAATCATTAGTTCCCAACCATGGGTCGAGTGAAATCCGATCCATAAATCAGTAACTAAAAGAATCGAAAAAGCTTTGATTGTATCACTTAAGTTATAGAGAAATTCCTGAATCCAAGAATTTAGAATGAAAAGTTCTTCATTACCCAGAAAAAAATAACCACTTAGAATAGCGAAACAGATTAGATTTGTAGAGAAATGCAAAATGATATGGAAATGAGATTCATTGTGTCTTTGGACCAATTGTATTGTTTCCTTGTGCATTCCTATACGAAGCCTTTGCATATGTGTCTCCGAGTACTCCTTTATCATCTCGTCCAACAGGAATAGTTCTTCTAATTCCATAAATCTTTCTAGAACATTTTTCTCTTGAATATCATTCAACAGGATTTCGGATTGTCCGGTATTCCACCAATTAATAACCCAAGTTTCTAGACATTTATTAAATGAGAGAGAAATCCACCAGGGCAAAAAGAGTATAGACACAAGATATGGGAGGGAAGCCAATGCTTTCTTTTTTTTCATTCTGTATCCGTGATGTGAATTGTTAATGAACCGGTTTCATTCGTCGATTCTATCTGATATTTCTATGAAGCACGAATTTTATAACAAGAGCCTATAACTCTAACAAGAACAAGGTATCGAACCTATGGTTCTTTTCCTATTTTTGTTTTTGTGTAAGAATTGAGTCTTTGGATCTAGAATAGAACAGGACTTTTTCGAATGAAAAAAAAAGAAGTAAATATTCTTTCCATATTCCAGAGATCTCAATTAGGCAAATTGTAACCGATTTCCTCTTCATTTCTTCCTTTCGATGAAGACTCGAAAACCCATTTGAACTAACGAATAGATTTTGGATTTTAAGACGAAACCTACCGGATCCTTTAATTCTTTTCTTTCTATTTCCAAAGATTTCACTGTCTAACCGCAGCGCGGGGATAGGGTATCAATTCAAAGGCCTAAAAAGAGGAATTATGTTTTACGAAAAGAAATGTTAGGATATTTGATGAATCTATACTTATTAGACTCTTTTCTTTTTACTAGTATAAAGAATGAAGCTGGACGCCATGTGTATACAAAATAGTTTTTGTATACAAATAGTTTCTATTCTACTTAATCTATCTTATTTCATTAGTTCGATTATATCTTAGTCCATATACGTCCTCCTGCTTTTGAGATGTATTAAGTTCCTTGTCTCATGCTGAGATTTCTTCTTCAGTTCATTTCAAAATACTTCAATGGGTACGCGCAAGAAATAGGCCAATTCGGCAGCTTTTTGTTCAATTTCTCGTGGAGTCAAATTCTCATCAGTACGGGTCAAGGGAATGGCTCCTTGGCCCCTGATTTCCATATAAAGGACACGGCGAGGAAAAAGACCCTCTCTCACCTCCATTCTGATTGATTGGATATCTTTCAGAAAGAAACGAAGGAAGATACGACGATTTCTTCCAGGAAATCCCCAACGAAAAAGGGACATTATCCCTTCTTTTCTATCAAATCGGTCATAACCACTACCTACATTCCATGAAATTGTGCACCACAAATAAGAACTAATGAATAGACCTGCGATCCCATAGAAAGACATCACGATCCCTTGTGGGAAAAAAAGAATTTGCTGAGACGGAAATACGGATAGCAGATTTTTACCAAGATAACTGGAAGTTCCGACCACTAAGAATCCTAGTGAACCTAAAAAAAGGATACAGGCCCAGCAAAAATTACTTGTTTTTCGAGACCCCGTTATAAGTTCTATCCATATATGTTCTGATCGCCAGTTCATACTATACTAGATCCAGTTGCATTCGATTGGAATTGAGAGAATAACTCAAATGGATTTGACTCGATTTTTATTGCTTGATCCCGAAGTAACTTTCATCAACTAGCAGCATTCCGACGGGAACCTTTAGGAATAATTGGTTAGATACATTGAGTTTCTATTTCAAATCTTTTTCAAAAAAGATTTGCTGATGATCATTTTGAATTTCATCATTTAATTGATTAAGCTATAATCGCATATACACGCATTCATGCGTATATTATGCATCGGCATCCATAACAAAACAACTCTTTTATTTGTTTTCGGAAAGGCCGCATATCATATATCCTACCATATTACATTAAAAGAGTATCTGTATGATTATCCAGTGTTGAAAGAAATTGATGAGATTTGGTCCCATCATATTTAAACAATCTTATTTCTTTGGACATAAAGAAATAAAGAAGCCATTGCGATTGCCGGAAAGACTAGGCCCACTAAAGGAACAAAAATAGAGGGAAAGTTCAAATCTATCATAGAATGGGTACCTCGATTTCATATTTGTACCTATTATAATTCTAAATTAGAATAATTATAAAGATATCTTATGATAAGTCTATCTATTAGATAGAATATTAAGAGAATCTTAATATGAAGTCTTTCATAAGAAATCACGAATGTAGAACTAAATGAAGTGTACCTATTCCTCTTTCTACACGAATATGTATGAGAATCCGCTTTCAGAAATTGGATTCTTCTTCTCCCATCCTTATATTCATCGTCTTTCTATCTTTCAAAACAAAAAAGGTGTTTTGAAAGGAAAGATAGAAAAGAGTTTCTTATGAGTTCCCGACTTTCACCAATCTTATCCAACAAACAGGGATTCCTAGTGAAAAACGGGGGTTCTCGCTAAATAGAAATAACTTCTATATTCTTCTTATTTGTTATTTGAATCTTTCTATTTTATTTATTTCTTATTTCTTTGATTTGAGATTTCTTCTTTCTTTCCCGGATTTCTCGGAAGGAGAAAGAAATTCTTTTTTCTCTTGTCGATAGAGGGATGCTTCTTCCTAATCAGGAATAGAGGTAGAATAAAAAAAGGATCCGGGGCAAAAAGTCATTATCCAAAACTTCTGACTCTTACTACACTTATAACTGATGTCCCCAAAGAAAACACCATCTTCTTAGTTTTGTTTTTTTCATTAGAATGAACTAAATGCTTATTCGCTACAAAGAAAAAGAACTGAAGCTAGTGCTATACTTCCATTTGAAAATGAAGAATTTCAATCTTTTTTCAAATCTTTTTTTAATCTTGATTCAAGGGAAGGAAACCATGTAGCTGAAATAACTCATTCAGAACACCTTTTAAAGGATTACGTGGTACAATTGGGTCGAATAAGCCCTTATGGAATAAATACTCAGCCGCTTGTGAACCGTCGGGTACTGTCTTTTTCAATGTTTGTTCAATTACTCTTTTACCCGCAAAAGCAATGTAGGCATTAGGTTCAGCAATAATGATATCTCCCAACATACCAAAACTTGCTGTAACTCCGCCAGTTGTAGGAGATGTAAGGATTGATACATAGAATAACTTTTTCTTTGATTGATAATCATATGAAGCAGAAGATATTTTAGCCATTTGCATCAAGCTCAAACTCCCTTCTTGCATGCGTGCTCCTCCAGAAGCACACACAATAATGACAGGTAGAGATCGATTAGTAGCATACTCGATCAAACGGGTTATTTTCTCACCTACTACAGATCCCATACTACCTCCCATAAACTGAAAATCCATAACTCCAATTGCTATGGGAATACTATTTAATTGACCTACGCCCGTTTGAACAGCTTCAGTTAAACCCGTTTTTCTTTGATAAAAAGAGATGCGATCTATATAAGGTTCCTCCTCTGAATGAAATTCAATGGGGTCCATAGAGACCATATCTTCATCCATAGGCTCCCAAGTGCCAGGATCAATAAAGAGTTCAATTCTATCTGAACTACTCATTTTCAAATGATATCCGCAGTGTTCACAAATATTCATTTTTGAACTAAAAGATTTTTTATAATTTAATCCATAACAATTCTCACATTGAACCCATAACTTCTTGTATTTTGTATTTAGATCGAGATCATTAGATCTTTCTCTTATATTGAAATAACTGCTACTAGTTTTGATACTAGAATTTCCACTTTCAATACTACTTATACTTTCCGTACAAATGAAACTAGAAATGTAACTGTCGATACCACTGTAAATGTCACTCTTAAGACTGATTTCAAAACGAAGATAACTATCAATGCAACTATGAATGTGATTATTCCAATTAGATTGAGTATCATACATGGAATAATAAGAGTAGTAATTACTACTCTTAGATCCACTATTCAAATAACTAGGAAAAAGAATCTCTAGTTCACTCAAAGAAGAACTAGCATTGTCAATATCAAAAATCTGATTTTCAATATCAAAATATACAGAAGAAGTGTCACCATTACTATTTCTAACTAAAAAAGTATGATCAGAGATCAAACTCCAAAAATTCCTGCTATCAAATAAATAATTTCGATAATTAATATTACTGAAACTAGAACTGTGCCGACTAGTAATCTTTTTCTCCGCATCATTTAGAATAGTTTCTTCACTTCCACTGGTATGTCCAAGAGCATCAAGACTATTCATTGATTTACTTAGTTCACACCTATGTTCTAACTTCTTGTTAGACAACATCGAATTGAACCAACATTTTTCCATAGATTCTTTCCGCCCCCTATTTTCTGAAAACCTAATACTAATAGATGAATAGTCATTCGATGAAGAAGAAATCATTTTACTATTTCTTTTTCTTTCTTTTTCTTTCTCATCAGAATTCAAATGAAGCATATGATTATGATCCAATCATTAAGATTGTTAATGAAAAACGAGCGAGTCTTTAAAAGATCTCCTTTTGAGGAATCTGGTGAATCATTTCAATATTATGATAGAATCTTTTCATCAAAAAAAGATATATAAAAACAGGTTTCTCTCATGTAAAACTTTCAATTCTCATCAAAAAGATACATAGTTGTTTCTTCCCATAAATTAAAAATGAATTCTCGTCTCGTAGAATCTCGTGTCATATAGTCAAATAAGAAAATGAGTTTCTATTACAACAGGGAACGAAAAAGACAATATACAGGATAGGGGTAGAAGGGATCCTTCCCTTGGCTTGATCTATGGCCTGAAACTAAGGAATATAAAATGATCCACCAATCCAATCCCAAGGATCCATAATTAAGCCTATGGATCCAACAATAAAGAATAGAATAGATAAGTTGTTTAGTCTTCCTTCGATCTTATCTTCTTATGTTTATATTTTGTATATACTTGTATATCGTATTGTATATCTATCGTAAGGTCTGTACATAGAAAAGATATATGCAAATACACAAACAAATACACAAAGACCCTCATAGTTCATACATAGTATTATAGGATTAGTATAAGATTCTTTTTCTTCGGCCCAATCTTTCTTAAAAGAAAGATTGGGCCAAGTTTCATTGCAATCAATTAGGAGAACAAACAGGAATTGGTAAATTATACGCGCTTATTTTGTAGCTTTATCTAGCTTATCCACTGGCTCGAACTCGAATTTGATCTCTTTCCATACTTCACAAGCAGCGGCTAGCTCAGGACTCCATTTGGCAGCTTCACGAATAATATCATTACCTTCACGAGCAAGATCACGTCCCTCATTACGAGCTTGTACACATGCTTCTAAAGCCACCCGATTAGCTACTGCACCGGGTGCATTTCCCCAAGGGTGCCCTAAAGTTCCTCCACCGAACTGTAGTACGGAATCATCCCCAAAGATTTCGGTTAGGGCAGGCATATGCCAAACATGAATACCTCCTGAAGCCACGGGCAGAACACCTGGCATAGAGACCCAGTCTTGAGTGAAAAAGATACCACGACTTCGATCTTTTTCAATAAAATCATCACGTAACAAATCAACAAAACCCAAAGTCATCTCACGTTCCCCTTCCAGTTTACCCACTACTGTACCAGCGTGAATATGATCTCCGCCAGACATACGTAATGCTTTAGCTAGTACACGAAAATGCATACCATGATTTTTCTGTCTATCAATAACTGCATGCATTGCGCGATGG